AATACCTTTACGCTTGGCAGAAATATAAGGTGCCATCCTAGGATTCCATTTCCTAGTACCATGACCAAAATGAACTCCCGCTTCCATCATCTCTTCCAAATTGATATTCCAATACCTTCTTGTCATTTCTCCCCCCCACTTCCGCTTTTTTTTTTTAAAAAAAAAAAAAGCGACGAGGTTGCCCTGAACTAAATAATTGTTCCGATGGAACCTTTTCTTCTACCGGAGATTGGCCATGTGGATGTCGATACACAATCCAAACCCCTACCCTCTATTCGTTATTATCTTTTTTTCGATTACCCAAAAAAATGACCATAAATAAAGAGTTTTTTGAATTTTAATTAAAAAAAAAGTATGAATCCACTTTTAGGAATCATTAAATCCTCGAAATGATTGTTCTGATGTATCATGAAACTTCTTTGAAATGGAAGAATCAAATAATTCTCTGTGGTGGAACAAAATATCTCCGATTTCCCCCTCGAAAAAATGCTTCTTTTTGGTTTTCAAAGGAATGTTCTTATGTTGCCTTGAACGATGCACTAATCCTTTGAATCCGGTACCAACGGGTATCATCCCTCCTATAACAACGTTCTCTTTTAGGCCTTTCAACCAATCGATACGGCCCCGGAGAGCAGCTTTGGCTAAAACCCGAGCAGTTTCTTGAAAACTCGCTTCAGATATGAAACTTTGAGTATTCAAAGATGCCCTTGTTATTCCCAATAGGATGGCGCGGTAACAGATCGATTCTTCCAAAGCGCGCCCCGTTCGCGCCGCTCGCAACAATCCAATTAGTTCTCCAGGTAAAAAAACATTAGACATTCCATCCTCTGAAACCAACACCTTTGATGTTATTTGGCGTACAATAATTTCTATGTGCCTATTATGGATTTGCACCCCCTGGGATCGATAAACCTTTTGGATCTTATTAACCAAAGATATACGACTTTGCACTATAGTTAGTTCAGCCCCAATCAAGAATCCCCAAGGAATTCCAAGAATTTTTTTTATATGCTCGTTCCAACCCTCAATTCTTTTTTCTAGGTTCATCGATATTGAATCAATTGAACGCACTTCTAACACTTGTTCCACTTTTGGAAGACCCTGCGTTATATCACCGGATCTCGATTTTTCATATATAAATGTAACTAATGTATCTCCTTCGTAAAGGATTTCTCCATAATGACCATGAACAGTTGCTCCTGGAGTGGCCAAATAAGGCTTGGCGTATCTTATTACTACAGAGTCAACTTGAACAATCAAAACTTGACCCGATTTGAGATGGGGTCCGTTTTTGGATATACATACATTTTCACAAATAAACTGTCCAAGACTAATTATTGTGGATCTTTCTTCAAAATAATTATGATAATAATTATGATGGAGAAAATACCAATTCAAATTGAATGAATTCAAAACGATGTTACTGCATGAATCGGGATTCAAAATTCTCCCATTTTCATCCATTAAATAATAGTTAATTACTTGAAAAGTCTGTTTTAAATTTTCAAGTTGCAAATATTTAGTTACCAAAATAGGATTATGAGTTATTAAATAGTAAAATGAATAAAAATTCACAAATTGAAGGACTGTTCCTAAAGGGCCAATCGAATTCCTAATTTTAATTATAGGATCTTTTTTAATTGATTCTTTTATCACATTGTGATATTTTCCAGCGTTGAATGGACCCATTCGGAAACAATTAGATGATGACAAAATTATCAAAGATGGACATTCCTTATTTTTATTTAACAACGTGCGAATAGTTCCTTGATTTTGGCTAAGTAATTGTTGAATTTTTGTCTTGGAATAAAAGGGATTGCTATTGGTGTGATCTGACACATTATCTGAATCTGAGATCAATCCTGAGCCTGAGGGATCATTCCTTTTTCTGAGATACGAAATAGGGAATTTCACTAAGTCAATTCTTAGGAAATCTCGAATCAGACCATTTGTACTTACTTCAACAAAGGAAGTATGAGCCTCTTCGATAGAAGAACTTTTTTTGTCTTGGTCCCAATTCAAAATTAAACAAGTCCGAACTAATTGAATACTTGTATCAGAAATTCCCCGAATTGGTTTGCCATTTCTGTAAACAATATAATTGACAACTCGAAGTTGCATATTATCCCTTTCTTGTAACAGATCCGGGGGGAAGAGTGTTGCTAAATTTATACCGTCCAATACTTCATATGTCACTACGGGTCGAACTAAAACAAAATACTTTTTCTTAGTAGGTGTGATCCGTTGGACATAGATCCAATTTTTCCATTTTTTGGATTCCTTAGAATTTGTTTTTCCTGTTCCTGGGGGTATCAAGATGCCACTGTGTCGGGATATCTTATCTGTCTCTCCAGGAAAATGGATATCTCCAGAAAAGATTTTCAGTTCAATCCTTTTTTTTTTTCTCTCCACTCGGACTAATCCGCCCACTCGGCTTCTTGTATTTAAAGCGATTCGTGTATCTACTCCAATCAGACTATTGTTCCGTACCATTATCGAA